TGACTAATATATTAGAATATTTAGTGTCGGGCTACTTTTCATAAATTTTTAATAGGGACTTTCAGGCCAATTGGCGGATGCAATAAATAAAGATTGTGCACATATATATATATATATATATGTATATAATGGGAATACCAATTTAGAGCGCAACATTGTTGGTGCACGCGTTTAGGAGTCTTCCTTGATTTAGGTGTTAGACAAGGAAAACAGGATTCGCTGAGCGTAGGGGGGTAGGGGGGTTTGTCGCGCGAAAACCAAAAAAGGGGGCACTGTATAAGGATAAGTTGAACAAGAGATGAATATGTTATGCACTTGTCTTAAAAATATGTGGTTCTTAAGTTATGTCTTACAATAATTAATATTTATTATCACATACAAGGAATATGCTCCACCTTAAATAACATTTGAATTTGCACTATGGGATGCCAAATGAAATGAAAAAAGGAAAAAATACGTTATGCATATAAGAGAATGCTCGGCATGGTGGGTAATGAGACATATGTACTACACCATTAATCAAATGCCAGTATAATTATCCGAGGGTGGAATACTACAGTTATATGTTCCTGAAATAGGAACCAGATGCCAGTAATAGTTCACAGTGTGCAACCCCCACATCTGTTGTCCCTGATTCTATCATGCATGATGTACCTTTATATAAATTAGTTGGTGGTTTCTTACTACATTAATATGGTTGAATGGGATTTTAGTTGTTTATTTCAAGGAAAAATTTGAGGTCAAATTTTTAGGGAATTAATATATTACTCAACTTAAAATAATATTATTTTGAGTTTTAATATTATGCTTATGCATACCTTAATATTTAGTACTTGCTTTGTGGTTAATATAATAGAATGGTGATAATACATATATGTACTAATACATTAATGTAATATTATGCATATTATGTACTAAACCATAAGGGGTGGTTTAACCCCAGAAAATAGTTTAGTTTAGAATTCTGGCTTTGGGAGCCAGTGGTGGGAGTTAAAATCTCCCTTTTCTGGGCGCTAGGGAGGAATTTAACCTCCGATCTTCGGATTACAAGACCGATGCTTTTAGACTAAGCTACTAGGGCAAGCTCATTCTAGTGCTTTATTTTCTAACCATCCTGCTAGTGGAATAAAGACAAGGAATAGTGCAAAGTATAATACAGACGCGACCTGTCCAATAATGATAAAGGGGTGCTCTACTGGCATGCCCCCGATTCACGTTAGGATAATCATGTCTGCGATCAGAGTTCAGAATAGGAATTGGGTGATTGGGCGGAATGTTAGTCCTCGTTGCTTTGAGGTGTGCAGCAGCGGTACCACCATTAATACTAGGATAGAAAATAGTAGCGCAAGGACACCTCCAAGTTTATTAGGGATCGACCGCAGGATGGCGTAGGCAAACAGGAAATACCACTCCGGTTGAATATGTGGTGGGGTGACTAGGGGGTTCGCGGGGGTGAAGTTTTCTGGGTCTCCTAGCAGGTTGGGGGAGAATAATGCTAGTAGTGTAAGAGCTAGAAGTATGACTACAAACCCAAGTAAGTCCTTGTACGTGAAGTATGGGTGAAAAGAGATTTTATCCGCGTCTGAGTTTAACCCAATTGGGTTGTTTGACCCTGTTTCGTGAAGAAATAGGAGATGCAAGACGGTTGCGGCGGCAATGACAAATGGTAGCAGGAAGTGAAATGCAAAGAATCGTGTTAATGTAGCATTATCTACTGAGAACCCGCCTCAAATTCATTGAACTAGTATGTCGCCCATGTATGGTACGGCGGACAGAAGGTTTGTAATCACTGTGGCCCCTCAAAAAGATATTTGACCTCATGGGAGGACGTAGCCGACAAAGGCCGTCATCATAACTAGTAATAGGAGATATACGCCAATGTCTCAGGTTTCTTTATAGACATAAGATCCGTAGTATAGGCCTCGGGCAATATGTATGTAGATACAGATAAAGAAGAATGATGCTCCGTTAGCGTGTATGTTGCGGATCAGTCAGCCGTAATTCACGTCCCGGCAGATGTGGGTGACTGATGAGAATGCGGTGGAGATATCCGAGGTGTAATGCATGGCCAGGAATAGGCCGGTTAGGATTTGAGTGGCCAAGCATAATCCCAGAAGGGACCCAAAGTTTCACCACACTGAAATGTTGGATGGTGCTGGTAGGTCAACCAGTGCGTCATTAGCAATTTTGATAAGGGGATGTGTTTTTCGTAGGCTTGCCATAATGGTTCTTGTAGTTGAATAACAACGGTGGTTCTTCAAGTCATTGGTCTCGGTTAAAGTCTGAGCAAGAATTATGACCTATTTCATGTTTCTGTTATTAATAGCTTTGGTTGTGGGCTTAGTCGCTGTTGCTTCTAACCCTACGCCTTATTTCGCTGCACTTGGTTTAGTGGTTGCGGCTGGGGTTGGGTGTGGAGTTTTGGTTGGCCATGGGGGCTCTTTTCTATCATTGGTTCTTTTCTTAATCTACCTGGGGGGAATGCTCGTAGTTTTTGCCTACTCGGCAGCTTTGGCTGCTGAGCCCTTCCCGGAAGCTTGGGGTAGTCGGTCTGTGTTGGGCTATGTTTTAGTCTATTTACTAGGGGTAGGTCTAGCGGCGGGGGTATTCTGAGGGGGCTGATATGAAGGTTCATGGGTAGTTGCGGATGAGTTAAAAGAATTTTCTGTCGTGCGGGGTGACATTGGTGGTGTGGCTGTGATGTATTCATCCGGCGGGGCCATGTTGGTTATTTGTGCTTGGGTGCTACTTTTAACCTTACTTGTTGTGCTAGAGCTCACCCGTGGCTTAAGTCGCGGGACTCTTCGTGCAGTTTAAAGGAGGGCGGGGATAATGGCTAATACTAGAGTGAGGAGGAAGATGGTTAAGTATGTTTTGATTATTCCTCGTGAGATATCATTTGTGACTTTTGCCATGGTTATTTGTGTTAGTGCCAGGCCTTTTGGCCCAAGGGCTTCGAGTCACGTTTTGTCGAGCTGGGTGGCGGCTGATTGCCCCAGGGTGAGTTTGAGTTTAGGAAGGAGCCGGTGAGTGATTGCAGGGAAGAACCCCAGCATATTTGAGAAATGATGTGTAGGAATTATAGGGGTAATTTTCACTTGCTTGCTTGTCATGTTGGCTAGTTCTATGGCTACTAGTAGGCCTACAATTGTTACTAGGAGGGCTGCCATTTTTAGGGTGGTTGGTATTGTCATAATTGGTGTTTTTATTGGTGGAAAGTTTTGTGTGATGATAAGTCCCGCGACGATGCTCCCTCAGGCAAGCCGCTTGATGGAGTTAATTACCAGCGGGTTATTTTCATTAATGGGAGGCAGGGATAGGAATCGTGGGGTTCCTATGACCACGAAGTACACTAGTCGGAAACTATATACTGCGGTGAATGATGTGGCGACTAGCGTTAGGGTTAGGGCTCAGGCGTTTAGATAAGAGGTGTTTAGGGCTTCAATAATTGCGTCTTTTGAGAAAAATCCCGCCAGGAATGGGGTCCCCGTCAGGGCTAGGCTGCCAATTGTGAAGTAGGTTGAGGTGGCGGGCATGATATTAAATAGGCCCCCCATTTTTCGGATATCTTGCTCGTCGTTTAGGCTATGGATGATTGACCCCGAGCATAGGAATAGTATGGCCTTGAAAAAGGCGTGGGTGCAGATGTGGAGGAAAGCTAGTTGTGGTTGGTTTAGCCCAATCGTGACCATTATTAGGCCCAATTGACTTGATGTTGAGAAAGCTACAATTTTTTTGATATCATTTTGGGTCAGGGCGCAAGTGGCTGTAAATAGGGAGGTTAGTGCTCCAAGGCAAAGACAGGTTGTTAGGACCAGTTGGTTGTTTTCCATAAGGGGGTGAAGGCGAATTAGTAGGAAGATTCCTGCTACAACCATAGTGCTTGAGTGGAGTAGGGCGGATACTGGCGTAGGGCCCTCTATGGCGGACGGGAGTCAGGGGTGAAGGCCAAATTGGGCTGATTTTCCTGTTGCCGCTAAGGCAAGTCCTATTAGAGGGATTGTTATGTCGAAGTTTTTCGACAAGGTAAAAATTTGTTGAATTTCCCAGGAGTTGAGGTTTATTGCGAGCCAGGCCATGGTTATAATTAATCCGATATCCCCCACCCGGTTATAAATGACGGCCTGGAGGGCCGCCGTGTTGGCGTCTGCCCGCCCGTGTCATCACCCAATGAGTAAAAAGGATATGATCCCCACCCCCTCCCAGCCGATAAATAGTTGAAATATATTATTAGCTGTGACTAAAATAATTATAGCTACTAAGAACGTGAGCAGATATTTAAAGAACCGGTCAATGTTGGGGTCGGAGTGCATATATCATAGTGCAAATTCTAGAATTGATCAGGTAACGTACAGGGCAATAGGGACGAAGATTAGGGAGTAATGGTCAAATTTGAAGCTGATGTTTACGTCAAACGTTTGGGTGTTTATTCATTGTCAATTTGTAATGATGCCCTCTGTTTTCAGATTAAGGAAGATCATAAGTGGCAAAAGGCTGACAAAGAATGCGGAGCTAACAGCAGTTTTGGTTGTTTCTGCTATGTTGGACCCTTGTTGGTTGGGGTTCAGTGTGGTGAGTAGCGGATAAGCTAAAATGAAGAAGATCAGGAGGAGTGATGAGTGTATAATTAGTGTCATTTTAGCTTCCACTTGGATTTGCACCAAGAGTTTTTGGTTCCTAAGACCAACGGATGAACTGTTATCCTTTGAAAGCGCAAGGAAGCCGTGGATTTTAACCTCGGGGCGTAAGGATTAGCAGTGCTTACTATTTCAGTCCCTCCTTGGTGAGTAAGGGGGTTTTAGCCCCTATCTTTAGAATCACAATCTAATATCTTGATTAAACTATACTTACAATAGCACCACCCTCATATGAGTTCTGGTTTTGTTATCAGGAGGAGGACGGGAATTAGGTGTAAGGTCATTAGCAGGTGTTCTCGGGTGTGAAATGGTTGAAGTCCCGTGATGTGATTTGGTGTTGGGCCTCGTTGTGATATGAGGAATATGTATAAGGAGTAGCCAGCTGTAATTAATGTCCCTAGTCCGGTAAGCAGAATTGTTCATGGGGATCAGCTAAATAATGTTGTGATGATCATGAGTTCCCCTATTAAGTTAGGCAGCGGGGGGAGTGCGAGGTTGGCTAGGTTGGCGATGAATCATCATACCGCGGCTAGCGGAAAAATCACTTGTAGTCCTCGGGCAAGGACTATTGTTCGGCTATGAGTTCGTTCGTATGCTGTGTTGGCTAGGCAGAATAATGCTGAGGATACCAGTCCGTGGGCAATTATTAAAATGATTGCTCCTGAGAATCCTCACGGGGTTTGGATTAGGATCCCTCCTGCCACTAGCCCCATATGACTTACAGATGAGTAGGCAATTAGTGATTTTAGGTCTGTTTGTCGAAGGCAGATTGATCCGGTTATAATAATGCCTCAGAGGGCCAAGATGATGAACGGATAGGCCAGTTCTTTTGATAGGGGGTCCAGCATCATTATCATACGTATTATCCCGTACCCGCCAAGTTTTAGTAGAACCGCTGCTAGTACTATAGATCCTGCTACGGGGGCTTCTACGTGCGCTTTTGGTAGTCACAGATGAACGCCATATAGCGGTATTTTAACTAAAAATGCGATTAGGCAGCCGGCCCATCAAATTATGTGACCTCAGGAGTCGAGTTTTAGGGGTTGTGAGTACTGGAGCACTAATATTGACAATGTTCCAGTAGACTGTTGAAGGAGAAGTAGGGCGACCAGAAGCGGGAGGGATCCCGCCAGCGTATAGAATAGGAAGTAGGTCCCTGCATTAAGTCGTTCGGTTTGGTTTCCTCACCGGGTAATGATAATAAGGGTCGGAATGAGGGTGGCTTCAAACATAATATAAAATATAATGATCTCTGTGGCGCCGAATGCTATAATTAAGAAAGTTTGTAGTGAGGCAAGGAGTATAATATATGAGCGCTGTCGGCCAATCGGTTCGGGGTTGATGTGATTTTGGCTGGCTAGGATCATGAGTGGGAGTAACCAGCATGTTAATACCAGAAGGGGGGTTGATAGTGGGTCCGTGGCTAGGAATATGTTGGAGGAGGCCCATCCGGTTTCGGATGTTCATTTTAGTCATGTTAGACTGATGAGGGCAATCAGGAGGCTGTGTGCGGTTGTGGTCGTTCATAGCCATTTAGGGGAGGTAAGCCAAATTGTTGGGAATAACATAATTGTGGGGATTAATACTTTTAGCATTGTAGAAGATTAAGGTTTTGTAGACGGTCGGTGCCGTGGGTGCGGGCGGTGGCAACTAATAGTGCCAGACCGGTGCTTGCTTCACAAGCAGAGAAGGCCAAGAGCAGTATAGGGGCTGTTGAGAATCCTGTGGACTCGAACTGTAGTGCTCATAAGGCCAGCGCGATAAATAGGGATAATATTATTCCTTCTAAGCATAGGAGTGCGGAGAGTAGATGGGTTCGGTGGAATGCTAGTCCTATTATACCTAAAATAAATGCTGAGCTAAAGCTGAAATGTACGGGTGTCATGAGGGAGTCGTGGAATTAAACCACGATTTTCTGAGCCGAAATCAGAGGTCTTATTTTGGACTAACCCCCTATTCTGCTCATTCTAAGCCGCCTTGAGTTCATTCGTAAATTAGTCCTAGGGTCAGTAAAATTAGGACTGTTGTGGCTCAAAAGAATGTTCCGGTGGGGTTGTGGAGTTGGTCTCCTCATGGTAGTGGGAGGAGGAGGGCAATTTCTAGGTCAAAGAGGAGAAATAGGATTGCCACTAGGAAGAAGCGTAGGGAAAATGGTAGGCGGGCGGATCCCAGCGGGTCAAACCCGCACTCATATGGTGATAATTTTTCTGCATCGGGGTTTATTTGTGGTAATCAAAAAGACACGATTGCTAGAATTAAGGATAGGGTTATTGTAATAATTAAGATGGTTATAATTAGATTCATTATCTTTCCTTGGGGTTTAACCAAGACTGTGTGATTGGAAGTCACTTGTACTAACTTTAATACTAGAAAGATTATGAGCCTCATCAATAGATAGACACGTAGAGGAATAGTCATACTACGTCGACGAAGTGTCAGTATCAGGCAGCGGCTTCAAAGCCAAAATGGTGTTCAGATGTAAAGTGGTATTGAATTTGACGCAGAAGACATACTGCCAAGAAGGTTGATCCAATAATGACGTGTAGCCCATGGAATCCTGTGGCCACGAAGAATGTTGAGCCGTAGACTCCGTCTGCGATTGTGAAGGGTGCTTCATAATATTCTATGGCTTGGAGTGCAGTAAAATAGAATCCTAGTAGAATAGTTAATGTTAAAGACTGAATGGCTTGTTTTCGTTCCCCCTCCATAATGCTGTGGTGGGCCCATGTTACTGTGACCCCTGATGCTAGTAGTACGGCTGTGTTGAGGAGTGGTACTTCAAAGGGGTCTAGTGGGGTAATTCCCGTAGGGGGTCAGCATCCTCCTAGCTCTGGTGTTGGTGCTAAGCTTGAGTGGTAAAAGGCTCAAAAGAACCCGAGGAAAAAGAATACTTCGGAGGTGATAAATAGAATTATCCCGTATCGTAATCCTTTTTGTACTGGGGGTGTGTGGTGGCCTTGGAAGGTCCCCTCTCGGATAATATCACGTCATCACTGGTATATGGTGAGAAGTAGGAGAACTATTCCTAAAGTTATAAGTGTTGTTGAGTGAAAGTGAAATCAGATTGCTAAACCGGATGTTATTAGTAGGGCAGCGATAGCTCCGGTCAGTGGTCATGGGCTTGGGTCAACTATATGATAGGCATGTGCTTGGTGGGCCATTAAACGTTTTCTTGTAAATAAAGACTTAGAAGAAGTACAAATACATAGGCTTGGATCATTGCCACTGCAACCTCTAATAATGTAAGTAGAAAGAGTACGGCAGCAGTTAAGATTGCTACTGTTGGCATTATTGGCAGAAGAACAAATACGGCTGTGGCGATGAGTTGAATTAACAGGTGGCCCGCGGTTAGGTTGGCTGTGAGTCGAACCCCCAGGGCTAGTGGTCGGATAAACAGGCTAATTGTTTCGATAATAATTAATACAGGGATCAGTGGAATGGGTGTTCCCTCTGGCAGGAGGTGTCCTAAGGCGACTGTTGGTTGATTTCGTATCCCGATGATCACTGTAGCGAGCCATAGTGGCACGGCAAATCCCATATTGAGCGATAGTTGTGTTGTAGGCGTAAAGGTATATGGGAGTAGGCCTAGCATGTTAGTTGTAATTAAGAAGATTATTAATGAGGCTAGTAATAGCGCTCACTTATGTCCTTCTACATTCAGTGGCAGTATTAGTTGGTTTGTGAATCGATTAATAAATCACCCTTGAATTGTAATAAGTCGGTTATTAATTCACCGAGATGAGGGGGTTGGGTAGAGTACTCAGGGGAGTGCAATTGCGATCGCAATTAATGGCATTCCCAGATATGATGGGCTTGCAAATTGGTCGAAGAAGCTTACTATCATGGTCAGTCTCAGGACTCAGTCTTGTGTTTTTCAGCACTTACTGGGGTTGGTTCATTTGGTGAAATATGGTTCAAGATTTTAGTTGGAATAATAGTTAAGAAAATTAATCAGGAAAACACTAAAATTGCGAATCAAGGGCCGGGGGTTAATTGTGGCATTTCACTAGAGGTGGTTAGGAATCACCAATCTTTGGCTTAAAAGGCCAATGCTTTGTCCAATATTTAGCTTCCTAGCGAGGCGTCTTCTAGTATTAGTGAAGATCAGTTTTCAAAGTGTTCTAGCGGGACTGCTTCAACTACGATAGGTATAAAGCTGTGGTTGGCCCCGCAGATTTCAGAGCACTGTCCATAAAATACTCCTGGGCGGGAGGCGATAAAGGCGGTTTGATTAAGTCGTCCTGGGACTGCGTCCATTTTTACACCCAGGGATGGAACAGTTCAGGAGTGTAGTACGTCTTCGGCAGACACTAAAACACGAATTGGGGATTCTATTGGGACAACCATTCGGTGATCTGTTTCTAGAAGTCGGAATTGTCCGGGGGCAAGGTCTTGGGTTGGTACTATATAAGAGTCAAAGCCCAGATTTTCATAATCTGTGTACTCGTAGCTCCAGTATCATTGATGTCCTATCGCTTTAATTGTCAGGTGGGGGTCATTAATTTCGTCTATAAGATAAAGAATGCGCAGGGAGGGTAAGGCAATTAGTACTAAAATAACAGCTGGTAGAATAGTTCATACAATTTCGATTTCTTGAGAGTCTAAAATATATTTATTAGTAAGCTTGGTAGATACCATTGCAACAATAATATATAATACTAAGGTGCTAATTAGGAATACAATTATTAATGCATGGTCGTGGAAGTGAAGAAGTTCTTCTATAACGGGTGATGCCGCGTCTTGGAATCCTAGTTGTGTTGGATGTGCCATTAAGCTTTGGGCTTAAGACATGCAGGGATCTAACCTACAATTCCACCTTGACAAGGTGGTGTAATTTACATTTTACTAATGTCTTTAGAAGAAAGTGACAGAGTGGTCATGTGGCTGGCTTGAAACCAGCATATGGGGGTTCAATTCCTCCCTTTCTCGTTAATTTGATTGAATTTGAACAAATGCTGGCTCCTCGTATGTGTGGTAAGGAGGGGGGCAGCCGTGAAGTCATTCTACGTTTGTTATTGTTAATTCTACAGATAATACTTCTCGTTTAGCGGCAAAGGCTTCTCATAAGATAAATAGGAACATAATAACCGCTACTAAAGAAATTAATGATCCGATGGATGACACTGTATTTCACAGGGCATAGGCATCTGGGTAGTCAGAGTACCGTCGTGGCATGCCCGCTAGTCCCAGGAAATGTTGCGGGAAGAATGTAAGATTAACTCCAATAAACATAACTCCGAAGTGAATTTTTGTTCAGGTGCTGTGAAGGGTATACCCGGTTAGTAGGGGGAATCAGTGCACAAAGGCTGCTATAATGGCAAATACAGCACCCATCGATAGTACGTAATGGAAGTGTGCAACCACGTAGTAAGTGTCATGAAGGACAATATCAAGTGATGAGTTAGATAGGACAATTCCTGTGAGCCCTCCCACTGTAAATAGGAAAATGAACCCGAGGGCCCATAGCATAGGTGTTTCTCATTTGATTGACCCCCCATGGAGTGTGGCTAATCAGCTAAATACTTTTACACCTGTTGGGATCGCGATAATTATTGTTGCAGATGTAAAGTATGCACGAGTGTCTACGTCCATTCCGACAGTAAACATGTGGTGGGCTCACACAATAAACCCTAGAAGGCCAATAGCCATCATAGCTCAGACCATTCCCATATACCCGAATGGTTCTTTTTTGCCTGAGTAGTAGGCTACAACGTGAGAAATAATTCCGAATCCTGGAAGGATAAGAATATAAACTTCGGGGTGTCCAAAGAATCAGAATAAGTGTTGGTAAAGGATCGGGTCCCCTCCTCCTGCCGGGTCAAAGAATGTGGTGTTGAGGTTTCGATCTGTTAGGAGTATTGTAATCCCAGCAGCTAAGACAGGTAATGAGAGGAGAAGTAGCACGGCGGTTACGAGGACGGATCATACGAATAGGGGTGTTTGGTATTGGGAGATGGCTGGAGGTTTCATATTAATAGTTGTGGTGATGAAATTGATTGCCCCTAGAATTGATGAAATGCCTGCTAAATGGAGGGAGAAAATTGTTAGGTCTACTGATGCTCCTGCGTGAGCTAGGTTCCCTGAAAGGGGCGGGTATACTGTTCACCCTGCTCCGGCCCCGGCTTCAACACCAGAAGAAGCCAGTAGCAGTAGGAATGATGGGGGCAGTAGTCAGAAGCTTATGTTATTTATTCGTGGGAATGCTATGTCAGGGGCTCCAATTATTAGTGGTACAAGTCAGTTTCCAAACCCTCCAATAAGAATGGGCATTACTATAAAGAAAATTATTACGAAGGCGTGAGCAGTAACGATTACATTATAAATTTGGTCATCACCTAGAAGCGACCCGGGTTGGCTTAGTTCAGCCCGAATGAGGAGGCTTAAGGCGGTTCCTACTATTCCGGCTCAGGCACCAAATACAAGATAAAGGGTACCAATGTCTTTGTGGTTAGTAGAGAAGAATCAGCGCGTGATTGCCACAGGTAGGGTGGCCGAGTGCTTAGGCGGTGGGTTGTAGCCCCGAAGACAGAGGTTTAAGTCCTCTTCCTATCAGCCCCGTGGTGAAGAACACATTGGATTGCAAATCCGAAGACGTAGATTAATACTCTGCCGGGGCTTTTCCCGCCTCACTGAGGCAGGCGGCGGGAAAAGTAGATGGATGCTCGCTGGCTTGAGCGCTTAGCTGTTAACTAAGAGTTTGTAGGATCGAGGCCTTCCCATCTAGTAAGGCCTTAGCTTAATTAAAGCGTCTGATTTGCAATCAGGAGATGTAAGTTAATCCCTTGTAGGCCTTAATCAGGGACTAGAAGATTTTCACTTCTACTTAGAGCTTTGAAGGCTTTTGGTCTAATATTATCCTAAGTCCCTAGGCGGTTAGTATTAGGATGGCTGGGGTAATTGGCAGTAACCCCAGGGTAGACACGATAAACAAAGCCAGGGGTAAGGAGACTTGGGTCGTTTGGGTCCGTCAGGGGGTAGTTGAGTTGGTTGTGTTGGGAGAGACGGTTAGTGTTATTGCGTAACATAGTCGTAAGTAGAAGTACAGGCTAATTAGTGCGGTTAGAGCTATAGTTGTGGCGATGAGGGGAAGGTCCTGTTTCGCTAACTCCTGCAGGATCATTCATTTCGGCATAAATCCTGTGAGTGGCGGGAGGCCTCCCAGTGAGAGCAGAACCAGGGCAGTTGTTGATGCTAATACAGGGCTTTTCGATCAGGTTGTTGCGAGTGTGCTGATTTTGGTTGCCAGTGACATCTTTAGGGTCAGGAATGCTGCGGAGGTCATAATAATATATGTTCCTAGTGCAATCAGGGTGAGCTGGGGGGCGTATTGGATTACAATAATTATCCATCCTATGTGGGCGATCGAAGAATAGGCTAGGACTTTTCGCAGCTGGGTTTGGTTTAGCCCTCCCCATCCGCCCACTAATGTGGACGTGGCTCCTAATAGTGTCAGTAGTAGCGGGTCAATGGTTTGTGCTGTTTGGATAATCAGTGCGAATGGGGCAAGTTTTTGTCAGGTGGAGAGGATCAGGCCCGTGAGCAGATCTAATCCTTGCAGAACTTCTGGCATTCAGAAGTGTACTGGTGCGAGTCCAATTTTAAGTGCCAGAGCGGCTATAAATATTGTACTGGCGACGGGGTTTGACAGGTCGTTGATGCTCCATTCTCCTGTTGCTCAGGCATTTGTTGTGCTCGCAAATAGGATTATTGCCGCCGCAGTGGCTTGGGTTAAGAAGTATTTTGTAGTTGCTTCTACTGCACGGGGGTGATGATGTTGCGCTATTAGGGGGGTGATTGCCAGTGTATTGATTTCCAGGCCCATTCAAGCCAGAAGTCAATGAGAGCTAGCAAAGGTTAGGGTAGTTCCTAGTCCTAGGCTGGATAATAGGATTGCAAGTACGTATGGATTCATTGGCGGAGGAGGGATTTTAACCGTCATGTTCGGGGTATGGGCCCGAAAGCTTCATTAGCTGACCCTGCCCATAGAAAGTGGTGTAAAGGAAGCACCAAGAGTTTTGATCTCTTGAGTATGGGTTCAATTCCCTTCTTTCTAGGAACTGAGGGGATTTTAACCCCTGTAAGTCACTCTATCAAAGTGATCCTTGGGTGCTCAGGCACAGTTCCCCAGTTACAGTTGTGGGGGGAGCCCCGCCAGCGCGATTGGCAGGGCGGTGTGCCATAGCACGAAGGCGAGTGTGAGGGGGAGGAAATTTTTTCAGACTAGGTGTATTAGCTGGTCATATCGGAATCGTGGGTACGAGGCCCGTACTCATAGGAATACGACGGACAGGAGTGCGGCTTTGGTCATAAGGTTAATTGTTGCAAGTTCCGGGATGCTAGGGATATGTGAGGCTCCCAGGAATAGTACGGCTGAGAGGGTGTTTATCAGAAGGATGTTAGCGTATTCGGCCAGGAAAAATAGGGCGAAGGGCCCCCCTGCATATTCTACATTAAAACCAGATACTAGTTCTGATTCTCCCTCTGTGAGATCAAACGGCGCTCGGTTTGTCTCGGCTAGTGTTGAGATATATCATATTGCAGCCAAGGGCCAGGCGGGTACAAGCAATCAAATGCTTTCTTGGGTAACATTAAATGTCTGTAGGGTATACCCGCCTGAAAAAATAATTACGGAGAGGAGGATTAGTCCCAGGCTGACTTCATAGGAGATTGTTTGGGCCACGGCCCGGAGGGCCCCAATTAATGCATACTTTGAATTAGATGCTCAGCCCGACCCAAGGATTGAGTACACCGCAAGGCTTGATAGGGCCAGGATGAACAAGATCCCTAAATTAAGATCAGTTACTGGGTGAGGTATAGGTATTGGTGCCCACAGGGTTATGGCCAGGGTTAGTGCAAGCATTGGGGCGGCTAGAAATAGGAACGGAGATGATGTGGACGGGCGAACGGGTTCTTTAATGAATAGTTTTACACCGTCGGCGATGGGTTGTAGCAGTCCATAGGGTCCTACCACATTTGGCCCTTTTCGTAGTTGTATATATCCTAGCACTTTTCGTTCAATCAGTGTCAGAAAGGCCACTGCCAGGAGTACTGGGACAATGTAGGCCAGGGGGTTGATCAGATGTGTAATTAGGATGTTTAGCATAACTGGGAAGAGGATTTGAACCTCTGGCTAAAAGGGCTTAGGCCTTTCGCAATTTACCATGCTCTGCCACCCCAGTATGTCCTTATTTTGGCCGGCTGGGATTTTGGCTCTCCCTTTACTTTATTTATTTGTTTTCATAAATTAGGGGTGGGGCGTGCTTTAAGTATGGGCCCCTCTTTTCCGATCCTTTCGTACTAGGAAAAGTAGCGTTACAGATAGAAACTGACCTGGATTGCTCCGGTCTGAACTCAGATCACGTAGGACTTTAATCGTTGAACAAACGAACCCTTAATAGCGGCTGCACCATTAGGATGTCCTGATCCAACATCGAGGTCGTAAACCCCCTCGTCGATATGGACTCTGGGAGAGGATTGCGCTGTTATCCCTAGGGTAACTTGGTTCGTTGATCGGCTTTGTTGCCGGATCATGTTTGGTCAGATGTTCTGCGGCTTAGAGATGTCTCTCTTAGCTTTAGGAAGTTTTCCCAGTCCACTTGGAGTCTTTTCTTTCCTCCGTGGTCGCCCCAACCGAAGGTAAAATATCATATTCCACAAGGTTTTTGCTTTTTATTAAGTTGCTTGACGTGGTTGAGTTTTGTACCTTAAGCTCCAAAGGGTCTTCTCGTCTTGTATTATTATACCCGCTTCTGCACGGGTAGATCAATTTCACTGACTTGAAAGGGGAGACAGTTAAGCCCTCGTTTAGCCATTCATACAGGTCTCTATTTAAAAGACAAGTGATTGCGCTACCTTTGCACGGTCAAAATACCGCGGCCGTTGAACTTGTGGTCACTGGGCAGGCTGGACCTCCTATACTTGGTTATGTTGCAGGAGGCGATGTTTTTGGTAAACAGGCGAGGCTTGCGTTTGCCGAGTTCCTTCCTTTTCTTTTAGTCTTTCCTTTAATGGCACTCCAGTGTAGGGGTAACGATGGTTTAGTTGTGTGGTTTTCTTGGCTTTTCTGTAGTTCACATTGCTCTCTTGGGTTGAGTTCGTTAATTGCCAATGGTGGGTCCGATTTGGCTTACACTTGTGCTTGGAGAAGGGCAGGCCTTCTTGTTACTCATTTTAGCATAGTCTCTTCCATGTAGGCATGGATTGGCCTAATAGTATTTAGGGGAATAAGATTTTTTGTCAGGATAATAAACTTCTTTCTGTCTGAGCTTTAACGCTTTCTGTTTAGGTGGCTGCTTTTAGGCCCACTAGAACAGTATATTTTATGTATTATGATCTTTATCCTCCTGTAAAGGTTGTGTCCTTTGTTAAAGGGGCTGTACCCCCTTCAACTAACTCTCGTGTATTTCTCTTAGTCTTATTTATATCTTGATCGGAGGAGTGCGAGGCTGAACTTCTATTCATTTCTTAGGCAACCAGCTATCACCAGGTTCGGTAGGTCTGTCACTTCTACCCGGAGTTCTTCCCACTCTTTTGCCACAGAGACGGGTTGGCCCTTAATAGGCTGTCTCGGGGTAGCTCACTTGGTTTCGGGGTTTCAAACTAAAGGTCTCTTTGCTTGGGTGTACTGGCTAAATCATGATGCAAAAGGTACAAGATTTAATCTTTGCTTTTTTGTGCTTATATGGGTTGTTTCATTTCTCTTTCAGCTTTCCCTTGCGGTACTATTTCTATTGCTTTGGTAGGACCTTTTCCGTCTCCCGTACTCAGGTAAAAGAATGGTTTAGTTTTTGGTGTTGGGCTTATTTTATTTTATTTACATTGTCTAGTTATTGGGTGGTCAAGCTAGCTGTTTGGCTCAGGGTGATCCAGTTTGCATGGATGTCTTCTCGGTGTAAGTGAGATGCTTGACTGACTCAGCCACGCCCTGGGTTTGATCCAAGTGCACCTTCCGGTACACTTACCGTGTTACGACTTGCCTCCCCTTGTCAGTGCTAACATATTAGGTATTTTCGATGCGTTTAGACAGGGGAGAGTGACGGGCGGTGTGTACGCGTCTCAGAGCCGGGTTCAAAGGGACACTCTATTTCCCTTTTACTATTAAATCCTCCTTCAAGCACTGTTTCATGGTGCATGTTCGTAATATTCTATAAATAGAAAATGTAGCCCATTTCTTCCCACCTCATACGCTACACCTCGACCTGACGTTCTGGGCTGTGCCCATCTTGCTTACTTTTATACCCTTCACAGGGTAAGCTGACGACGGCGGTATATAGGCTGGGGTGACTAGAAGTGGTGAGGTTAAACGGGGGTTATCGGTTCTAGAACAGGCTCCTCTAAGGGGGTCTGAGACACCGTCAGGTCCTTTGGGTTTTAAGCTAATGCTCGTAGTACCCTGGCGGACATCTAATTGTAGTTGGATGTCTGAGTTTACGGCTGAGCATAGTGGGGTATCTAATCCCAGTTTGTTTCTCAGCTTTCGTGGGGTCAGGTTAATTTATTAAAGCTACTTTCGTATATAGGGCCTCGGACACCTAGAAGCGTATGACGGCCAAGGGGCCATTTGGCTTTAAATCTTATTTATCCTTAACCACCCTTTACGCCGTTATAATATCAACTAGGGCCTCTCGTCTAACCGCGGTGGCTGGCACGAGTTTTACCGGCCCTCTTAACACTAACTGAGTCAAGTTTTCACTTATGGCTTAATGTTTATCACTGCTGAATTCCCTTGGGGGTGTGGCTTGGCTAGGCGTCTTGGGCTAATGTTTGTGCCTGATGCCCGCTCCTCGTCCCCGGTAGGGGGGATTGAGGGCATATTCACTGGTCTGCGTAGACTTGCATGTGTAAGTTGGGTTAGAGCTGATAATAAGGTCGGGACCATGCCTTTGTGCACGCGGAGTTTCTTAGGACTCATCTTAGCATCTTCAGTGCTATGCTTTATATTAAGCTACGCTAGC